ATAAAAGGTTGTTTGATGTTTCTTGCATTCTGATCAATTTGATACGTTTTTTTTGAAAAAAAAGAAGCAATCTCATGATTCTTCATTGTTAATAACGTTAATAAACGAAAATTTTTGTTAATTCTTTTCGAATCTTCTTTACCCCATAGAGATATTGAATAGAAGGGGGTATTTTTTTTGCCACTGTAATTTTGAAAATGAACGTTTAAATGTCCTTCAAAAGTAAGTAAATAGATTCGAAACATATAAAATGCGGTTAATCCCGCCGTAAACCAAGCTATTTTTGCGAAAATTTGTGAATACAACCAAGTATCATTAAGAATTTCATCTTTGGACCAAAAACAAGCAAGAGGCGGAATACCACAAAGGGAAAGTGTACCTAATAAAAAGGCGATTTTGGTAATTGGCACATGCTTTGTTAAACCCCCCATAAAAACCATATTCTGACTTTTATTTGGAGAATATCCAACAAGAGTTTCCATTGAATGAATAACGGATCCAGATCCTAAAAACAATAATGCTTTCGAATAAGCATGAGTAATCAAATGAAATAAAGCACTTCGATAAGACCCCATACCTAGAGCTAACATCATATAACCCAATTGAGACATTGTGGAATAGGCTAAACCTCTCTTAATGTCTTTTTGAGCAAGGGCAAAAGTAGCTCCGAATAATATTGTTATTACTCCTACCAAAGAGATGAAATTCATTATGTGAGGGATGACTATGAAAAGAGGAATAAGCCGAGCTACAAGAAAAATGCCCGCGGCTACCATAGTAGCAGCATGTATAAGAGCCGAAATAGGAGTAGGCCCCTCCATGGCATCCGGTAACCATACATGAAGGGGAAATTGTGCAGATTTAGCAACCGCGCCGGCAAACAACAGAACGGCACACAAAGTAACAAATAAAAAATTGACTTCATTATGATTATTAGAAATCAAGTTATTGAATATTTTGAATAAATCTCGAAATTCGAAACTCCCTGTTATCCAATAAAAACCTAAAATTCCTAATAATAAACCAAAATCCCCAACGCGATTAGTTACAAATGCCTTTTGGCAAGCATTTGCCGCAACAGGCCGTGTGAACCAAAACCCTATTAATAGATACGAACACATTCCGACCAATTCCCAAAAAATATAAATTTGTATCAAATTAGGACTAGTAACTAATCCTAACATAGAAGTACTGAAAAAACTCATATAAGCGAAAAATATCAAATATCCTTGATCATAAGACATATAATTATCACTATAAATAAGAACCAAAATTCCAATAGTAGTGATTAATATTGACATAATAGAAGTAAGTGGGTCGATCAAGTAACCGAATTCTAAAGAAAAATCATTATTGATGATCCAAGACCATACATATTGATAGATAGAACTGCCATTTATTTGCTGAATAGACAGATTGATCGAAAAAATCATGACTATACTTAACAATAAAACACTTTGAAAAGCCCACATACGGCGAAGACTTTTTGTTGCCGACGGAAAAAGAAGAAGTCCCGCTCCTATTAACATAGGAACTGGAAGTGGAAGGAAAGGTATTATCCACGCATATTGATATGTCTGTTCCATAAAAAGAGTTTTTTATTCTTAATTAATTGTTTCCGATTTACCGGATCCTACCCCCTTTCAATTTCAAAACAAAAGGGGTCAATAAAAAAAATCAAGAGATGTACTAACTTAAAGATAATTTTAGAATTTTATATATTCTTACTTATTCTGAGTCTTTCCAAAATACTTCAAATATTCAAATCAAGAAGTTACAATTGGTCAAATAATATGACCAACTTGCTCATAAAAAGAGAATACTTAGTTATTAACTAAGATTTTTCTGAAAATACCGAAAATGTTAATTATTATTAGATGACTTTATATTCATAAAGTCAGGATAAAAAATTACACTAAAAAGAGTACTTGATTCTGATATGAATCGATATGAATCATAGGATAGGATTAACTAAGGTAAAAAATTTGTACTAATGCAATAATAACTCGCTTTTTAGTTAGTTTGTTCCAAATCATTAACTAGTTTCATTATGAAATTGATTGATTATTTTCCATTTCGATAAAAAACATTTACTAGGAAACGCTATAATATCTGACATTTTATATAAGATTGATTTTTCTATTTATCAAAAGGGGGTAAAATCAAATTAATAAAAAAAATCACTAAGATTTCTTTTACCAAACCATGTATCTTTTAACAGATTAATTACTTTAATGACTAGTTTAATTCGAATTTCAAAATGGAATTTGGGAGTATTCTTTCCTCAAGTTTGACCAATTAATAGAAAAAAATTAAAGTTTTCAATAGGCAACGGGTTCTTAAAGGGTTCTTAAATCCTTCGGTGTATTTTATTCTGTATAAATGAAATGTCGAACAAAAACATGGACAGAGCTAAAAAAGTAAGGTCTTTTTTAGATTCTTTGTCCCACCAAATTCAATTTCCATAGTACAACAGCGGATTCGATAGATATAGATGTGAATCATAAAGAACAACAAATAAAGATACGAAACAATAAAACGAGTATTTCTTACGAATATTCTATGTATATAGAAAAACTTTTTTGTTGAAAAAATAAAATGCTCTTTTTTTAGTAAGATTTTGTACGATTTTCGCATATCTTTTATCTATATTTTTTTGTTTTCTGAAGATAATAGAATATTATCTAGAGAATAACTAGATAATGAGTAGATTCGTTTTGACCAATAGATGTCTTTCACATCCAACTATAACAACGAGTAACCTCTTCATTTTAAAATGGCAGTTCCAAAAAAACGTACTTCTATATCAAAAAAGCGTATTCGTAAAAATATTTGGAAAGGGAAGGGGTATTGGGCAGCCTTAAAAGCGTTGTCATTAGGGAAATCTATTTTTACCGGAAACTCAAAAAGTTTTTTTGTACGACAAACAAATAAGTACTCAAATAAAACATTGGAATAATCTGAATCGAAAAACCGGCTCATTTCATTCTTAATAGGAAATTTACAAGCCTGTTGTTTGTGGCTAATCAATATGAACTAGAATTCGCTTCGCTCTTAGGATATGTATAATAAGAATTCTTCGATTTAGGGGTTCGTAAATTAGAAAAAACTTTTGAAAAAAGAATAAAGACAAGATACAAGGCTTGAGCCTTTGTTTAGTATATTTTCTCGTTTTGGGGGTGGGGAGTCTTTTTCCCCATCAACCTATTTGTCACAATTACAATAATCTAAGTTTTTCTATATATATCAATTTTCTATATATATAAAGAAGGGTAAATAAAAGATCTTTAGTTAAAATGAATACATCGTTGAAACTAATTTATTCCTTTCTTTTGAAAACTTTTTGTGTAACTTTATGACTTCTTATTTATCTGAATTAATCTAATTAATATATTAATTTCCCATATATCTGCCGCTTTCAACCCAAAACCGACAAAAGCCTGGAATTTTTTGTCCGAATAATGTGTCAGTTTTTATTAATAAAGTAATAAAAGGGGTCTTTTTGAGTTCTATCAATAACTAGAGGGTCGAACTTTCTAGTTTCAAGAGTTCGATTCTATTCGATTATATAAGAGCATAAACTACACCAAAGCACTAAGGTAAATAAAACCCATACCCCAAAAGAATGAACCTTCCAATTCCTATTTGAACAAAGTTTGATTCATACATTTTAATCTTTACTAAAAATATTTCATTGAGTTGACTCCTGAAATCTCGACGATTGACTATGAATAGGCTATTATGAATTCGAACAAGCCGCTATGGTGAAATCGGTAGACACGCTGCTCTTAGGAAGCAGTGCGAGAGCATCTCGGTTCGAGTCCGAGTGGCGGCAGACCCTCTTTTCAAAGAGATACAATAGATTCTAGAATGAATTCAACTCCTGATTTATATTTCTGACTTCCTCATTTTTAAAAAAATTTATGATATTTTCAACTTTAGAGCATATATTAACTCATATTTCCTTTTCGATCGTTTCCATTGTAATTACAATTCATTTGATAACTTTATTAATTGATGAAATCATAAAACTATATGATTCGTCAGAAAAGGGAATGATAGCTACTTTTTTATGTATAACAGTATTATTAGTCACTCGTTGGATTTATTCAGGGCATTTCCCACTAAGTGATTTATATGAATCATTAATCTTTCTTTCATGGAGTTTATCCGTTTTTCATCTAGTTCCATATTTCAAAAAAAAGAAAAGCCATTTAAGCACAATAACTGCGTCAAGCGTTATTTTTACCCAAGGCTTTGCTACTTCGGGTCTTTTAACTGAAATACATCAATCCGCAATATTAGTACCCGCTCTACAATCCGAGTGGTTAATAATGCATGTAAGTATGATGATATTGGGCTATGCAGCTCTTTTATGTGGATCATTATTATCAGTAGCACTTCTGGTCCTTACATTTCGAAAAAACAGAAAGATTTTTTGTAAGAGGAATCCTTTATTAAAAGTAAACGAGGCTTTTTCCTTTGGTGAAATCCAATACATAAATGAAAGAAACAATATTTTAGGAAATGCTTCTTTTTTTTCTGCTAACAATTATTACAGGTCCCAATTGATTCAACAGTTGGATTATTGGGGTTATCGTGTGATTAGTCTAGGTTTTCTCTTTTTAACCATAGGTATTCTTTCAGGAGCAGTATGGGCTAATGAAGCATGGGGGTCCTATTGGAATTGGGACCCAAAAGAAACTTGGGCATTTATCACTTGGATCGTATTTGCGGTTTATTTACATATTCGAACCAATAGAAATTTACAGGTTGAAAATTCCGCAATTGTGGCGTCTATGGGCTTTTTTATAATTTGGATATGCTATTTTGGGGTCAATCTATTAGGAATAGGGCTACATAGTTATGGTTCATTTACGTTAACGTCTAATTGAATTCAAGAAAGGTTATTACGAATATAAAAATATAAATCGAATACGTTGTTTGTATCTAAAAAAACTTTATATATATGAACCAGTGAGAACCATGTGAATCAAGTA